GATCCAACATTTTGAGAAAAGGAGAGATTATCAATCATGGAAAAATCGATAGAGAAAAAGAAGCCGGCTATCGGAATCGAACCGATGACCATCGCATTACAAATGCGATGCTCTAACCTCTGAGCTAAGCGGGCTCACATAACAGAAATAGAAATAGTATAACAAATAGAAATAGTGTATAGGAATTCAGGAAACTGCTGGATCTTAGTTTAGGGCTATTAGCTATTAATTTAATATGAACTATATAGTTCATAGTTCTATTGTTATATCTATATCATTATATCTATATTATTAGTTATAACTAATATAACTAATAATATAGAACTAGATATGACTAAATAGAATTAATAGAATTCTATTTTTCTAATAGATATTTTTCTAATAGAAATATATGACTAATTAGTATATGACTAATTAGTAGAATTTTCATTCTATCATATTAATTACATTAATTATTATTTATACATTCTATTTTTTTTTTTATGCATTTTATACATTTTATTTATATATTTATACATTCTATTTATATTTTTTAATATGTATATATATGTTAATGAATATGTATATATATATGTTAATGAATATGTATATATATATATATATTAATGATAATTTTAAATTATAAACTATGATTATAAAAAATCTAATTATTTCTTAATATAAAATTGATTTATTTCTTAAAGTAAAGCAGTTATAGCAATAATTATAGCGTATAGCGAGCGGATCGGTCCTAAGAAAAGATAAGATAAGGATAAAGATACAATCCAAATTAGAATGAGACATTCTTCTGGTTTCATTCGGAAAAGGAAGAGATAGGACGAAAAAAAAAGAAGAATGAATATCGACCGTTCCAGTATTCCAAATCGCACTGTAAAAAAGAAAGGGAGGGAGAAACATATATATATGGGATATATCTATCCATATTGAATTGCAGATACATCAATGATAGAATCATTTCTGATTGAAACAAGGTTTATCCAATAGAAATAAACTGATAGAGGATCGCCAAAAAAATCAAATAGCATACACTTTTTCGATATGGGAATCATTATCTAATGAATTCAACGGTTCCAAAATAAATGAAAGAGATGGGTGGAATTCCAACTGGATCTTGGTCTCAAATCAAAAGGGGATATGGCGAAATTGGTAGACGCTACGGACTTGATTGGATTGAGCCTTGGTATGGAAACCTACTAAGTGGTAACTTCCAAATTCAGAGAAACCCTGGAATTAAAAATGGGCAATCCTGAGCCAAATCTTTATTTTGAGAAAACAAGGGTTTATAAAACTAGAATAAAAAAAGGATAGGTGCAGAGACTCAATGGAAGCTGTTCTAACGAATGGAGTTGACTACGTTGTGTTGGTAGCTGGAATTCCTCTATCGAAATTACAGAAAGGACGGCCCTATATATCTAATACGTACGTATACATACTAACATATCAAACGATTAATCACGACCCGAATCTATCGAATATATATATATATGAAAGAAAAAATTCAGAGTTATTGTGAATCCATTCCAATCGAAGTTGAAGGAAGAATCGAATATTCAGTGATCAAATCATTCATTCCAGAGTTTGATAGATCTTTTGAAAAACTGATTAATCGGACGAGAATAAAGAGAGAGTCCCGTTCTACATGTCAATACCGACAACAATGAAATTTATAGTAAGAGGAAAATCCGTCGACTTTAGAAATCGTGAGGGTTCAAGTCCCTCTATCCCCAACAAAAAAGTCCATTTTACTTCCTAACTATTTATCCTCTTTTTTTCATCAGTGGTTCAAACAAAATTCACTATCTTTCTTTCTCATTCACTCTACTCTTTCACAAAAGGATCCGAAGAGAAATCTTTGGATCTTATCCCAATTTGGATAGATACGATACTTGTACAAATGAACATATATGGGCAAGGAATCTCTATTATTGAATCATTCACAGTCCATATCATTATCCTTACATTTTTTAGATAAAATTTTTTAATACTTTATTTTATTTAATACTTTACTTTATTTAGATTTAGTCCCTTTAATTGACATAGATACAAGTACTCTACTAGGATGATGCACGGGAAATGGTCGGGATAGCTCAGTTGGTAGAGCAGAGGACTGAAAATCCTCGTGTCACCAGTTCAAATCTGGTTCCTGACACATGAATAATATATCGGATAGATATTCATACAAATTAATTGAGACAGATCAGGATATATATTCGTTAATAGTCAAGAGCATGATACATACTTATTCATCTAGCGTATAGATATATACCTTCATTTTTAGAGATGGGTAAAAAATATATGTATGGTTATGGTAAAGAACTAAAGTGGGATTATGTTCCCTTTTTTTTTTGTTTCTTTTTTCTTTCTTCTTTGTTCATATTGTGCTTTCTCTCACTCAAAAAGAGTGTTAAGTCTTCATATATATATCAAAAAAAAAAAAGAAAAAAGTTTTAAAAAAACTTAAAAAAAGTATAGAGGGGTTGAAGGATAGGAATAGACAGGA